CCACAAGCTAAAATAGCAAAAAAAATAACAAAAAAAAAAAAATAATTAAAAAACCAACATGATAAAAACCACGAAACAAAGAAAAAAAAAAAAAAGAAAAAAAACGAACAAAACCAAAAGAAAAATAATTAAAACCCATAACAAAACAATCAAAATAAAAAAAATTCGGAAATAACTTATAAATAATAAAAGAATAACTATCTATAAAAAACTTATTCTTAAACTCTAACAAAAGATAACGAAAAAAATAACTATAAAAACAATAAGAAAAAAATAAATAAAAATAAAAAGCCAAATACTCAAAACGATTAAAAGCTAAAGGGAAAGAAAGCAAACCAAAAATCCATCAAAAAGTAAAAAATACAGAAAAAACAACCAAAAAAAAACAAGAAAAATAAAATAATTTACTAGAAAAACCTACATAGTCAAAACTAGAAACACCAACACGAAACAAAAACAATATACGATAACAATAACAAAAAGTTAAAAAAACACCCAAAAAATAAAAAAAAACCAAAAAAAAACCAAAAGAATCATAATAAAAACGAGATATAAAATATTCCTTACTACAACAACCACTAGTAAATAACAAACCACACAAACAAATAACAGACAAAAAAACCTGTAATTGAACCAATACAGGAGAACAAAAATTAAAAAAAGAATAACCACGACAATCCTGTTGACCCATATTAATATAAATTAAATAACCCATCTGCATAAACAACAAACTCTTAAAAAAAGAATGACTAATTATATGAACATAAGACAAATAATGCAAACCACTACCAATAGCTAAAAAACAAAAACCAATTTGAGATATAGTACTTAAAGCAACAATCTTCTTAGCATCATTTTCAACCAAAGCACAAAAACCAGAAAAAACTAAAGTAAAAAAACCAATATAAAAAACAAAAGATAACACATCAGAATTACTAGAAACATATAAATAACAATCCATTAACATAACACCAGCAGTAACTAAAGTACTACTATGAACTAAACAACTAACAGGAGTAGGAGCAGCCATAGCTTTAGGAAGCCAACCGCCAAAAGGATACTGACCACCCTTAACAAAAGAAGAAACAAAAAGTATAAAAACTAACAAAGAACTAAAAAATTGATAAGAATAATGACCCAAAGAAAACAAAACAAAACCATTGAAAAACAAAAAAATACAAAAATCACCAATCCGATTAGTAAAAATAGTACTCATAGCTCCATTACGAGAACTAACATTACCATAAAACAAAACTAAAAAAAAACTACTAACACCCAAAAAATCCCAAAAAACTAAAGTTATAACAATACTACCACTAAAAACAATCAAACCACCTATACTCAAAACAAACAAAAAGAGAAAAAAAAAAAAATAAAACAAACGAGAAACACCAACCATATAAAAAGATCCGTAAATAAAAACTATAAAAGAAACCATCAACAAAACAAAAAAAAATAAACAAACCTCAAAACTATATACAAAAACAAAACTAAAAAAATCATTAAAACCAAAACTAAAAATCCACTTACCATAAGGCAAAAAAAAAATAACAAAAAACAAAAAAAAATAAAAAAATAAAATATACCAAACAAACAACAATAAAAGTCCAAAAAACCTATTTATCGTAAATAAAAAATTCAAAAAAATAAACTAACAGACCAAAAGACAAAAAACCTATTTATAGACAATAAACAATACTAAATAATATACTAAATCTTTAAACTGAAAAAAATCTAAATGACCCAAACATCTAATTTTAAAAAAACTTAAACTAATTCAGTAAAAAAGTTAAAGATAAAAATACCTAAAAAAAGTTTTCAAAACTTAAAAAAATTAACTCAAGGCCATAAAATCAAATGATCTGCAATCAATTATAATAAAATTATACTAAAAACCCAACAAATCCAAATCAACTTACCAAAAAACCACTCCATATAAAAACTAAAAACAACATAAAAAAAAAATAAAAAAAAAGAAAATATACTATAATAATCACCATAAACCAAAAAAATAAAAATAACAACTTCTAACTCAAAAACAACAAACAACAAAACAATAGAAAAAAAAACCAAATTAAAACCAACATGAACCTTCTTACAAACATCAAAACCACATTCATAAGAACTTAACTTACCAACAAAAAAATCTTTAAAAGAAAAAAAAAAAGACAACAAATACATAAAAAAAGGAACAAAAAAAGAAAAAAAAAAAACAAAAACAAAGCTTAAAAAAAGAAAAATCCATCAGAATAAAAAAGTCACAAATATTAACCCATATTACCTTCCTTTCGTACTAATACCATCAAAAAAAAAAAATACACAAGATAAACCGCTCTGTCTCACGACGAACTAAACTAATATCAAGTTCAATTTTTATACAAGAAGAACAGTCTCAAAAAAAAAACAATCTCTCCTCCTTAATAAAAAATATACAACATCGATGTAGCGCAGCACACTAATATAAAAAACTATTTACGTGTCTACAACCCTGTTAACTCCGGAGTAATTTAAAAAAATAAAAATAGTAAAAAAAATTTTTTAAAATCCATCCCCAAGAAAATATTAATAGAAAAAAAAAATCTACTAAAAAAAAATTTCCGAAGACTTATCTTTGTTATATTTTAATTAATAATTTTTAATCAAAAAAATAGTTCAAATAAAATAAAAACAAAAAAGTTGTTAAAAACTTCATTCATACTTGAAAACAATAAAAAAACAAATCACTTACGCTACTTTTATGCCATCACGCTAAGGCTGCCATTTAAAAAATCATAGAGCAGAAGACAACTTTATATAAAAACCTAAGTTTTTAATAAACATTTAACAACAAAACAAGTTCAAAAATAAAAATTAAAAAACTAAAACTACAAAATAAAAATAATATACTAAAGAAGAAATTATAAAATGATTAAAAAATTAATCAAACAAGAAAAAAAAAAATAAAAAAAATAAATGAAAAACACAACATCAAAAATTTAAAAAAACCTAAAAACTAAAAAAAAGAAAAAAGATAACTTAAACTATAAAAAAAAATAAACAGAAATAAAAATACGTTATATCAAAAACAAAAATAAAATATAATTAATTTTGTAAAAAAAAAAAAATATTAAATTTTTTACATTTTAATTCTATTACTCATTATTATGATAAAAACATCTCCTGATATGCAATACCAAATAATAAAAAAAAAAAAAAATAAAACTTTTCAAATCTTTTAGACCACAACTAAATATTTTTAATAAACTAAAAAATCAACCACCTAAATAACCAATAGACCAACCCTTTCAACACTCCAAAGAAGTTAACTCTAAAACAATAGGCATAAAACTATGATTTGCACCACAAATTTCAGAACACTGACCATAAAACAAACCAGAACAAGGAAAATTACAAGTAATTTTAGTTAAAAGACCATTTAAAGCATCTATCTTAACAAAACACTTAGGAACCGCAAAAGAATGAATAACATCCCTAGAAGTACAATAAATTCCAACATTAACACCAACAGGTAAAACACAACGATTATCAACATCAAAAAGACGATAATCACCTAAAGACAAATCATCCAAAGACTTCATAAAAGAATCAAAACAAAGACCACCCCTATTACCATACTCATAACTTCAATACCACTGATGACCAATAACCTTCAAAGTTAATTCAGACTGACGAAATATACGTCCCTGATACTGAATTAACCAAAAACCAGGACCAGCCATCATAATTAAAAAATTAACAACTAATACCTGCAAAACCAATTCAATTATACGACTATCACTGCGCTTAACATTAAATTTAAAAGAATTACCAAAAAAGTAAACACCTACACAAACCAAAAACATAACAAAAAAACCAAAAAAAATAATATGAGAATAATAATTATGAATGTAATAACAACAAAAAACATAAGAACTACCAGGAACAGGAAAAACATAATTTTGAAAATAAATCAATAGCTTAAAAACACCTTTTGTTTGGAAAACAAAAATACCAAAAAATAATACTAAAAAGCCCAAACAAAAAATTATAAATACCTTTGCTCAATCAAAACAAAATTCTAAAAAATTTAAACTATTATAACCTAAAAACTAAATCATATTCAATATAAATATAGAAATCAAAGTTAAAAAAATATAACTTTGCAAAAAAGCAAAAAACAACTCAATAGGAATAACAAAAAAAAGAAAAAATAAAGAACAAAAAAAACTAAAATCTAAAATAGTAAACATTAAAAAATGACCAATCAAAAAAATAATACTAATACGCAAAGTCAAAGCAATACCACTTATTAAAAAACTAAGCAAATGAGAAAAAAACATAACTAAACTAGAAAACCAATCCCAAGAATGATCATCCTCAAAAAAAATCAAAAAATTACAAAAAGCCAAAGTCAAAGTACGAACCCTAAATCAAGAAAAACTAGTTAAAAAAAACAAAAAACCAACACAAGCCCAAGGACTAAACAAAGGAAACAATAAACCCCTTATCCAAAAAACAACAAAAAAAAAACAAATAAACTTAAAAAAAACACTAGATTGAAAACCTTGATGAACAAAACTAAAAACCAAAAAATCCAAAAAAAATTCACCACCAACATAAAAAAACTTAACAAACTCCATATAAAACAAATAAAAAACCAATAAAAACCAAAAAAAATAAAAAATAAACAACGCTTAAAAAAACCTATATCTTTTCAAAATATTATTCAAAAAAAAAAATTAAACTAAATAAGCATATCAAAAACACAACAAAAGACAAACCAAAAAAATAAAAACCAAAAGGTAAAAATAAAAACCAACACAAAGACATCAATATATCAAAACGAAAACGAGGATAAGAACTACGAGAAAAAACAATAAAACAAACAAAAATATAAAAAAAAAAAAAACTTATATTAAAAAACAAACTAGACATTAAACAACTAAAATACAATAAATTACCATACTCACCCAAAAACAAAACAGCAAAACCAACCCTAGAATAATCTAAATTATAACCACTAACAAGCTCACTCTCACATTCAGAAAAATCAAAAGGAACACGATGTAAATCAATAAGAACCAAACAAAAAAAAGGAAAAAAAAACAAAAAAAAAAAAAAATTAAAACTAAAACACAAACACAAACTCTTATTAAACAACAAAAAAATTAATAAATAAACAGAAAAAGCAATCTCATAAGAATAACTCTGAACACAAGAACGAATACCACCAATAAAAGAATACTTACTACCACTAAAAATACCAGACAATATAATAAAATAAACAGAAACACCCATTAAACAAAATAAAAACAAACTAGAATACTCAAAAGTCAAAAAAACAAAAAAATAAGGTAAAGTAAACCAAAAAAAAACTATTAAAACGAAACAACACAAAGGCATAAACAAAAAAGAAAATCAACTAGAATAAAAAAAGAATAACTGTTCTTTTTTTAACAACTTTAAACCATCAAAAAGAGCCTGAAATAATCCAGAATAACCAACCTTATTAGGACCAATACGACACTGAGAACCACCTAAAAAGTGACGTTCCAACAAAGTTAAAAAAGCAATAGACTGTAAAATAAAAAAAATCATAATAAAAAAACCAAAATAAAATAAAAAAAACAAAGCAAAACATCCTAAGAATTTACAATTCTTTATTCTAAATAAACTAAAACTTTAAAAAAAAATAGAGACAAGTTTCCTTACCTCTACCATACTACAACTTACGCCCCTTTAGGCCATTGACGGATGGTTTGTACCACTTTATTTATTAAATTCATTAATACATAAAGAAAAAATTACTTTCTTTTCCAATTTCAAAAATAAAATAAAAAACAAATCCAAAAAAAATTAATAATAGTAACACATGAAAAATAAATTTATAAGCCAAATATATATCTGTTTTAAATGCAAAAAAACAAAAAAAGCAACACAAATAAAATAAAAACTAAACAATCATACATGTGCCAATAAAATTTACCAAAAAAGAGGGCTCTCCAAAAACACATATTCCAAAGAAAAATCTAAAGTCAGTCAATATTTTTTCGGTTTAAACAAAACTTTACTCCCGAATTAATAAACTTTGATTACCTGGGTACTAATCCAGTTCAAAAACCAAATTTTAAATATTACAAAAAAATACAAAAAATCAAAATATTTTACAAAAAAAACATAAAAAAGAACAAAAAAAAAGTAATATGACAACAAATAGAGTTAAAAATTAAAATGTATAGCCGATTATTCTGGAACATTTATAAAACAACAAAAAAACTACCAGTGAACAAAAAATTACACACTAAATAAACTAAAAATAAGTAATACTATCTTAATACAACCAAAACCAAAATCAAACTTAATATTATAAAAAATAAAACATAACTTTATCAAAACCATAACCCTTAACACAAAAAAAAAAAACAACCAAACCAACCACCCCAGAAACAACACCAAAACACAAAAAATAGAAAAAAAAAATAGACTCAAAAAAAAAAACATAATAAACTAACAAAGAAAAAAATAAAAACTCAATACCAATAAGAACAAAAATTAAACGACTGCACTTAAAAACAAGAAACAAAAAAGACAAAAAAAACAAAAATACCTAAAGAATAAACCTTTTGATTAAGAATCAAAAATTCTAAAATTAAAATAATCCTTTAAACATGAAAACCTTGAAAATATGAATCTCACAGACTTAAAAATTATCCTAACATATTAAAAGAACTCAAATTCCTACTAATCAACAATTAGTTATACAAAAAAAATATACTTAAAATTCTAGCTTAAAAACCAGCCGCGCTTAAAACGAATATACTTATTATACTAAAAAGCCCAGTGCATAAAAATCTTATGATAGCAAATCAAATATAATAAAATTATAATATATACACAAAAAATAAGAATTGCAATACATAAACAAATATATAATATATAAAGGTATAACTAATTTATTTTAATAGTGAGTAATTACTGAATACTAAATTCAATTGATTAGTATTATATTTTTATGAATATAATACTAATCAATTGAATTTATTCTAGTAATTATCACCATAATTACTAAAAGTTAAAAATAAATAAAAACACAAAAAATTAAAAAAAAAAATACATATAAAAAAAGAACAAAAAAACAATAAAATAAGATAATCCCCTTAAAACAAAAAATTAAGAACCTCAAACATATAACAAACTAAATATAATACCTCATATTCACTCCAAAAAACGTCAATAATCAATGGACATATCATAAGCCTGCGTATGATACCAATTAAAATTAAATAATTTAATTCGAAAAAAATTAACAACAAGAAAACAAACACCAACAAAAACATGAGAACCATGTAAACCAGTACCAACATAAAAAACACTACCATAAATACTATCATTTATAACAAAACAATTACTACTATACTCATAAAATTGAAAACACAAAAAACCAGAACCAACAAAAATACTGAATAATAAAAACAACTCACATTTATTACTATTAATACATAAATAACGACGAGAATACTTTAAAAATTGACTATTTATTATCAAAAATAGTCTAGCAGTACCATTCAAACCAAGATAATCAGGAGATAAAATACCAAAAGGAGATCACACACCACCCAATCAAGTTAAAGGACATAAAGAAGAATCTAAAAAAGTTCAAAAAATAGAAATAAACAAAGTCAATTCACTAAACAAAAACAAACGAAAACCCTGACCAAACATACGATAATCATAAAATGAATACTGACCACTTACATCCTCTAAAAAAACATCCTTAAACCATAAAAAAGAAACATAAAACAAATAAATAAAACATAAAAAAAAAGGAAAAACCAAACCTAAATTCATAAACAAAATCAAACCAAAATCTACACCTAAAATACCAAAACCAAACATAAAAGGATAATAACTATATTCTATCTTATGAAACTTACGAAATTTTAATAAAATTATATTCCATAACCAATAAATACTAAATTTATTATACTTATTATACTAAAAATATAACTAAAAATCTTAAAACCTATATAATTAATCAAACAAATAACTAAAATAAAAAAAAAATAAAAAAAAGTACAAAACAAATTAAAATAATTAAAAGGATAATCAGTAGGATAATGACCAGCTCAAGTTAATCAAAAAAAAACTCAAACAAAACACATAACAAAAAAATATAAAAAATTATCCAAAATAGAAAAATAACTACCAGGTCAAATAAGAAAAACTAAAATAAAAACAGAACCAAACATTAAAACAACACCAAATAATTTATTAGGAACAGAACGTAAAATAGTAAAAGCAAATAAAAAATATCATTCAGGAACAACGTGAGCTGGACTAGCCATAGAGTCAGACTCAACAAAAATTATAGGATCACTCAAATTAAAAGAAAAATACAAACTAAACAAAATAAATAAAAGATAAAAAAGAATATCAAATCCATCCTTAAACCAAAAACTAGGAAAAAAATGAATCTTATCATAATCACCATGACAATAAATCCTAGAACTAGAACCAGTAAAATGCAAAAAAAAAAGATGAAAAACAATCAAAATTAATAAAAATCAAGGTAAAATAAAATGAACAGAATAAAAAAATTTCAAAGTATTATCACAAACTCTAAATCTACCCCAAATTCATCAAACCAAATACTTACCTAAATAAGGAACAGAAGTTATTAAACTAGTAATAACAACCGCAGCTCAATATCTTATCTGACCCCAAATTAAAACATAACCAGTAAAAGCAATACCCATCAAAAAAAAATAAATAAAAACACCACTAAGCCAAACTAAAACAAGACGATACCTACCATAAATCAAACCTTTAAAAATATGAAAATAAATAAATAAAAAAAATATAGAAGCACCATTAGAATGAATAATACGCAATAATCAACCAAAATTAACCTCAAATATAATATACTGAACAGAACTAAAAGCATCACCAGAAGTGTAATAAAAAGTCAAAAAAAAACCAGTTACAATCTGTGACATTAATATAACAAACAATATACTACCAAAATTCCACATATAACTCAAAGTAAAACTAGCAGGAAGAAAAAACAAAGAATTTAACATACCAATAAACATCTTGGAAAATATCTTCTGATCCAAAAACAAAAATTTTAATTAAACTAAATCCAAAAAAAAAAAAAAAAAAAAAGAAATATAATTCTAGCTGAGCCGTAATCAGATATAGTAAAATCTATTTTATATTTAACTACAAACCACGCATATAACCACCACCATTAAAGCTAAATCTAAATAAAATCAAAAAAAGAAACAAAACAAAAATAATCCAAAAAACATAATAATAATTAAAATCATAATAAATACATAAAAAATTATGATCAAAAAAAAAAAAAAAAAAAATATCAAAATCAAAAAAAAAAAAAAATAAAGCAAAAAAAATAAAAAAAAAAAAAACAAAATAATAATTATAGAAATAGTTAAAACTAATTATACTACAAAAATAAGTCAATAAAGAAAAAATACCACTAAGAAAAACCAAAATAACAAAATAAGAATACCAAACATGCACACCTAAAGACAAATAACAACTCATAAACAAAATACCTAAACACATTATAACACAACTTTTTAAAGGATCCCACTCTAAAAAACTTAAACAAAACATAAAAAAAGCAAAAAAAAAACTACAATAAAAAAAATAAAGTAATAAAAAAAATAAAAAGTCAAAACAAAAAATTTTAAAATTTTAATAGAATAAATCATTAGTTTTGAAAACTAATAGTTTAAAAATTTAACCTAAATCTACTATAAAAAAATTACTTTCTATGATAACCATAACCAACACGACGATAAGAATAAAATGGAGTATCCTTACTAATAACCTTTCAATGAAGACCTATAATAAAAGTTTCCTCAGTAAAAGAATCTAATAAAGGAGGAACCCTGACAACATAAGCAGGGCTATGATAATTATAAAAAGAAACACCCAAAAATCGAGAAAAAAAAATAGAATCAATAAGCAAATAATTAAACAAAATAAAACCAACAAAAGTAATAACAGAACCCAAAGAAGAAATAATCTGAAAAGCAGAAAAACAATCTGGATAATCTAAAATCTTACGAGGCATACCCTGTAAACCAGCAAAATGTATAGGAAAAAAAGTTATATTAGTACCAACAAAAAAACAAAAAAAAACAGCCATTATCATCAACCTATCAAAAGAAACACCATATATATAAGGCAACCACAAACAAAAACCACAAAAAATACCATAAACAGCACCTAAACTCAAAGTATAATGAAAATGAGCTACGACATAATAAGTATCATGCAAAATAATATCTAAACTAGCAGAACTCAAAATAATACCACTTAAACCACCAACAGTAAAAAGAAAAATAAAACTATAAGTTCAACATCAAAGAGGTTGAACCTTTTGATTAGAACCATAAAAAGTACCCAATCAATTAAAAATCTTAACAGCTCTAGGAATCGCAATAATTATAGTAGCAGCACTAAAATAAGTTCGAGTATCAATATCTAAACCAGCAGTGTATATATGATGACCCCAAACAGAAGTACCTAAAACAGCAATCCAAATAGAAGCAAAAGTTATTCTAGTCTGACCAAACAAACGATCCTTATCAGTCAAAAATAAAACACATTCACTAATAATACCAAAAACAGGTAAAATAATAACATAAACCTCAGGATGACCAAAAAATCAAAACAAATGTTGATACAATAAAGGATTACCCCCCTTTTTAGTATCATAAAAAGAAGTATTAAAATTACGATCCAACAATAAAAACAACAAAGAACCAGCCAAAACAGGAACAGATAAAACCAAAAGAAAAGAAGTCAAATAAGAAGTTCAAACAAACATACTAATTTGATCTAAAGTAACAGCAGTAGAACGTATATTCTGAGTAGTAACTATAAAATTAATAGCACCCAACAAAGAACCAATACCTACAGTATGTAATCCCAAAATTATACTATCTAAAGATAACTCAGGTTGACCATCAACACTTAAAGGAGGATAAAAAGTTCAACTACTACCAGGTCCACCACCAATAAAAAAAGACTGATAAACCATCAATAAAGCAACAAAAGTAAATCAAAAAGACAAAGCATTAACACGAGGAAAAGCTATTTCAGGAGCTCCTAATATCAAAGGCAATATTCAATTACCAAAACCACCAATCAAAATAGGCATAACAACAAAAAAAATTATTAACACACCATGCATAGTAAGAACAGAATTATATACTTGACCATTACCAAAAAACAAATAACCACCAGGACTAGACAACTCAAAACGAATTAACATAGACAAAACAGAACCACCTAAACCCGCTCAATAACCTAACACAATATAAAAAGTACCAATAGTTTTATGATTAACAGTATTAATAATTCTCTGCTTTATAGCATTACCAAAAGTCATTCCACAAAAAATATTCATACTAAATAACAAAAATAAATCAAAAAAAATTATATATTATAAAAATCAAAGGCAAACAGATCAAAACACGACCATCAAAAACATAACTAACCTCATTACCCAAAAAAAAACAAACTAAAACATAAATAGAATAATAAAAAGAAACCAAATAATAAAAAAAAAGGAACAAAACACCAACAAAATAAATAGAACTAAACCAATTCATCATCAAATATTCAGAAAAAAAAGTAATGGAACAAGGAAAACTAAAATTAGATAACATAACAAAACAAAAAAACAAGCAAAATAACATACTAACATTAAAAAAACCACGAAAATAATAAATCAAACGACTACCAGAAATATGATAAAATTCACCAATAAAATAAAATATCAAAACAGAAGTATAACCATGAGATAACATTATAACTAAAGATATAGACTTACCATAATAAACCATACTCAATTCAGATAATAAAACAAAACCCATATGGCAAATAGAAGAATAAGCAGCTAAAGACTTACAATCACTCTGAAATATACAAATAAAAGAACAAAAAATTATACTAATCAAAGAAAAAAAAATTAAAAATTCGAAACCAAAAAAATTCAAAGACTTACTAATACGATAAACACCAGCACCACCTAACTTCAATATAACGCCAGCCAAAATCATACTAGAACTAGTAGGAGCTTCTACATGAACCTTAGGTAATCATACATGAAAAAAATAAATAGGAAACTTAACTAAAAAACACAAACTCAATAAAAAAACAAACTCATAAGAAAAAAAAAAATCATAATAAACAAAATTTAAAAAAAAAAAGACATGACTATACAAAAACAAATAAGGCATACCAAAAAATAAAGTATAAAAAATCAAATAATAACAAGCACTAATTTTCTCAACCTGACGACCATATCCCAACAAACAAAACAACATAGGAATTATAGTTAATTCATAAAACATATACAACACTAAAAAACTACCAGAATAAAAAAAAAAAACACTAAAAAAAACAACCAAAATACTATAAAAAATCAAACCACTCAAAATCTCAGACAAACAAACAAAACCCAAAACAAAAATGCTTATAAAAGACAAAAAAACAAAATTAAAAGAATCAAAAAAAAAAAAACAACCACTCCAAGAAAAATCAAAAAAACCAAACAAAATAAAAAACATAAAAAAAACAAAAAACAAAAAAGGCCTAAAAAAAGTTAACAAAACAACAAAAAAAAACAAACACAAACTGAAAAATCTTCTAATTACAAATTAGAAATTTTAAAATTAAACTAAAACAGCAAAAAAAAAAAAACTAAAAATAAGACAAAAAACTAACACAAAACAAAACTCAAACAAAATAATCATAATACTTTAAACCATAATTAAAACCTAACATAGAAACTAAAAAAAACAGATAACCAATTCCTAGAGATATCAAGGGCATAACCAAAAGCAAAAAATAGTAATAAAAACCAACCAAAAAACCAGACCCAAACAACAACAAAATCTTCAAAAAGAAAGTAATAGTCAACGGAACATTAAAAAAAATCATTAACATCTCTAAACTAAAAAAATTAACAAAACCACTATAAACATAAGAAATAATAAAAAACATAACAAAATAATAAAAAAAAAACAAAAAAAAAACCTCATTAAAAGAAAAAACACCAAGTAATAACAATCAATTAAAAGACTCAGTAGAACCAACAAATAACAAATCACAATAATTACGTAACAAAAAAAACTGAAAATAACAAATAACTATACCAAAAAACAAAACAAAAAAAAAAAAATCACTACAAAAATTAACCAACACAACGAAATAAGGCAACTTCTGCAAAGTTAAAAATCACAAAACAGACCACTTCTTTAAACCACCTAAAACACTAAAAACCCAAAAATGAAAAGGAGAAGATCCAGACTTCAATATCAAAAATAAAAACTGCAACTTTCAACTATCAAAAAGCAAAAAATAATAACCACAAATTTCTTGAATAATGTAATAGTTAATCAAACAACCAACATCACAAACAGAAACACTATAAACCATAAAAATAAAAACAAAAGTACAAATAACAAAAACTCTTCACCAAATAAAATAATCAACAACACAAAAATTGACAAAACTTAAAAATAACAATAAAAAAAAAACAAAAAATAACAAAATAGACGAGAAAACCCAAAATTAGTTTAGAAGACTAAAAAAAACCTATCAATAATATAAAATCTTTTAATCGAAAATTAAAAATAATAAAAACCTATACTAATATTA